TCTGAGCAATTCTTCCTGTTGCCTTTACGGAGCTTCCCTCTTGTATCATTAAACCATCACCCATTAATACCACACCGACATTATTTGATTCCAAATTCAGAGCAATGCCTATTGTACCCTCTTCAAATTCTACTAATTCACCTGCCATTACTTCATCAAGACCATAAATGCGAGCAATGCCGTCGCCTACTTGAAGTACGGTACCAGTATTTACAATCTTTACTTCCCTATTATATTGCTCAATACGTTCGCGAATAATATTACTAATCTCGTCGGCTCGAATGGTTACCATGAGTATTTCTTAATTTTTGTTAAAAATAAAAAAAAAAAAAAAATAATGCCTTCAATAGAAGGACTAATCAGTTATTTCTTTTATCTCCCCAAACATACCAAGATTAGCATTGATGGTACGTAAATGTAACTCGTTGGTCAAACAACTATTCAGAGTTCCTAGAGCTCCTTGTAAGGCTTGCTGGAAAACCCGTTGTCGGACTTGATTAATCGTTCTTTGTTGTTCAAAATGAATGGTTTCATTTTTGTAATTTTCTAATTGTTCCAAAGTCTTATAAGTTGAATTAATCAAATTCAATTTTTCTCGTTCTATCTCAGAGTATCCATTCGTTCGAAACTGATCTGCTTCTATTTCTACTTTCCGTAAGCGGACCCGGGCTTTTTCCAGCTGCTCAAAGGCCCCCTGGCGTAGTTCTTCTGAATTTCGAATAGTATCCAAAATCCGTTGTTTTCGATTATCTAATAAATCACTTAATGAAAGTAGATTATCTTTCCATTCATTGCAAAACTTCCATGATCCCTTCCCGAACCAAACATGAATCTTTCGATTCATTTGGCTCTCACGCTCAATTATTTCAATTACTTATGGTGAAAATCCCATATCTTTTTTGACTGAAATGAGCCTACCCTCTCTTCTCTATTCATAATTCCTATTCAAAACTAAACATATTGAAACTAATCACTAATCCGAGACCGAAATATTCGGAGGACTCTTCTGACCAAACAAGTAATTGTCAGTAAAGTTGTTTTTTTTTTCAAATCCAAAGAATTTACTTTAATACATAGGTTATCGACTCAGCATTGGATAAGAATGAGTGAAATACTCATTTTTCAAAAAAAAAGTGTCAAATCCTTTTTTCGACATGAGTGTTCTATACCGAAAACAATCTACAACTATTCATTTTGAGCCCATTTTTGTATTAATATAGTAGTAGAAAGAGTACCTTGCTGCGTCTAGACTTCAAACAGTTTAGCTTTAACCATATTAATGGTCCCCCGTTATTGGTTGAAAGAGAATCAAAGTATGTTTCCCCATGAATCACGAACTGCTATAGTTCTTAAAGATGATTTTCAAATTATTTCAGAAGTAATTCGTGGGATCATGCATCTTTTCTTTCCTAGTTAAAAACGAAAAAAAAAACGCAGCTGGTTCAATTCAGCCTATTCTTGAAATAAACAACTCGCACACACCCCCTTTCCAAAAAAAATCAATACACCAAGGACTACGCTTAGATTTATTGGATTTGTTGCGAAAATATCGGTATTAAACCCGAAACTCCCGGCGGGTGGCCAGTGACCCAGGAAAACGAAAGAATCGGTTACATTTTTCATATGATCTCCTCTTTTCTTATAAACTATAGATAGACTAATTATCTATTTTTTTTTTTTCTATTTCTATATTTTTTTTTCTATTTCTATTAGAAATGCATTTTTTTTTTCAATTGGAAATCTCTACTAAGTATTGTTCTTATTAAAATTTCGTTTCGAATTCGGTAACAGGTAGCGTGTTAATAATATAGACTGTTGCAACATTCTCTTGAAAAAAAAAGAGGGGGTTCGATTGGACTAAGAAGGGGGAAGGAAGAAAGCGAATTAGTATACTAATTCCTCATCCTCAAATGAGTCCTTCCCGTGGTAGGTTATTGTCCAAATAAAAATCAATAAGTAATTGTAGGAATGAAATCTTGATAGAATTCGAAAAAACAAGCAACAAGTACAAGGCAATAAAAAAAAAACGTTTCGTTTATAGGATTAAACAAAAGGATTCGCAAATAAAAGTGCTAAGGCTACAACTAATCCATAAATTGTTAAAGCTTCCATAAAAGCCAGACTAAGCAATAAAGTACCTCTTATTTTTCCCTCTGCCTCGGGTTGTCTTGCGATACCTTCTACAGCTTGCCCCGCGGCAGTACCTTGACCAACCCCAGGTCCAATAGAAGCAAGTCCAACAGCCAACCCAGCAGCAATAACGGAAGCGGCAGAAATCAATGGATTCATGATAAGTTCCTCGCACCAAAAAAAAAATGGTTAATGATACAATCAACCAATAAATTTCGAACTCTTCGTTCTTTTTCTTGATTTAATCTCTTTATTCAATTATTCAATATTGAATTCCCAGTTTCAAACGAAAAGGAGGGACTTTTATTGAAATCCCTATCTAAATCTCCAGGGCGGATTAGATATATCTTTTAGACCTATCTTTTAACGCATATCTAACTATATAAATAGTTAATATTGCATATACACGTCTTTCTTCCATAACGTAAACCAACTATTCGTATCTTAAATTCAATCGGATTCTAAAATAATTTTTTAGATGTTGAAATATTCACAAAAAGAAAGTTGGCTTATAGCCATTATTCCATTATTTATATATATTCCATAAACTTAGTTTGATTTCACTCTTCTAAATAATCCATTTTTTTCTGAATCTCATTTTTTTTTTTTTTGAATTCTTCTCTTCCTTATCATTATCCCACTTGGATACAATCAATCTAAATGGATAAATTCATTAGTCTGACTCATTGCATAGAAATATAAGTCTTTGTTTTCTTGTAATTTATTTTATTATTTTTTTATAATTTATTAATATTTTATTATTAGTCAATCTATTGAATTGAATAAAACCGATTGAAATAGAAATTGCTCTATCTCTATAGAAAGAACCCCTTTTTTTAATCACATGTTGGAAACAACTCTTATTCAGATTATGACTCCTAAAATTGGATTGGAATTGAATGAACAAAATAATCAAGACAAAAAAAAGTGATTGGAAGAAGGTATAAATGATTCAAACGAATTCTAGGAAAAAGAGTGTTTAGGAAAAAACTCTTTTAGATCTCTTTCCTTTTTTTTTTTTACTATTCCTTTACATCGTTATAAACTTTTTTTCTATTTATGTGTATATTTATGTTCACTAAGTATAAGTAGATTATCTTGAACAAGACATAGATTGCCTTAGACTAAGATAAAAAAGGCTATTTCAAAACAAAATTCGTTAATGATGCCCCTCAATGGATTCGCCTATATAAGCCGCAGCTAAAGTTGCAAAAATAAGAGCTTGAATACCACTTGTAAATAATCCAAGGAACATGACAGGTATAGGAACCACTGAAGGTACTAAAGAAACAAGAACAACAACTACTAATTCATCCGCTAATATATTTCCGAAAAGTCGAAAGCTAAGTGATAAAGGTTTTGTGAAATCTTCTAAAATGTTAATGGGTAAAAGAATTGGAGTTGGTTGAATGTATTTACTGAAATAACCTAATCCTTTTTTGCTAAGGCCCGCATAAAAATAGGCTATTGACGTAAGTAAAGCTAAAGCAACGGTAGTATTTATATCATTCGTAGGTGCAGCTAACTCCCCCTGAGGTAACTCTATAATCTTCCAAGGTAAAAGTGCACCCGCCCAATTAGAAACAAAAATAAATAGAAACATCGTTCCAATAAAGGGGACCCATGGGCCGTATTCCTCGCCGATCTGAGTTTGGCTCACATCTCGAATGAATTCAAGGACATATTCGAAGAAATTCTGACCGCCAGTTGGAATGGTTTGGGGGTTCCGAACAGCTACAATGGCTGAACCTAATAAGATAGCAATTACAACCCAAGAAGTAATAAGTACTTGGGCGTGGACTTGGAAACCTCCTATTTTCCAATAGAAATGCTGGCCTACTTCCACACCAGATATATCATATAACCCTTTTAGGATGTTGATGGAACATGATAGAACATTCATACTACCCCCTGAAAGAAAGAAAACTTTAAAAGGAATTATTTTGATTCAACCATCGTTTTTTTTATTTGCCTACTAAAGTATATTTTAGATACCAACAAATCACATAATATAGCTAGTTATTTTTATCTCTTTTGCACGATTGAGAAATAGTAACCGATTACATATCCATAAATATATGGAGTTCACAAAATAATTTCTTTATCTTATTATTAATCTATCTTATTCTTATTATTAATCTATCTTATTATTAATCAGGAATTTCGTATATAGCTAGAACGACCCTCACAAATTGCAAATACTAATTTATTAAGAATTAATCGGATTGAAGCTATAGCGTCATCATTCGCTGGAATCGAAATATCTGCGAGATCCGGGTCACAGTTTGTATCAATTAAACAAATGGTTGGAATTCCCAAAGTGATACATTCCCGAAGAGCCGTATATTCTTCTTGCTGAGCAACGAGTATTACAATATCGGGTAACCCTGTCATATATTTAATCCCGCCCAGATATGTTTGCAAGTGAGCTAACTGTCTCTTCAATCGAGTCCCATCTCCTTTCGGAAGACGGTTGAGTCTACCAGTCTTTTGTTCCATTCTCAAGTCCCTGAACTTTTGAAGTCTAGTTTCTGTAGTAGACCAATTCGTTAAAATACCGCCGAGCCATTTTTTATTAACATAATGACACCGAGCCCTTATTGCAGCCCGGGCTACTGAATCCGCTGCTTTATTTTTGGTACCAACAATTAAGAATTGTTTTCTCTTGCTTGCTGCATCAAAAACTAAATCACAAGCTTCTGATAAAAAACGAGCAGTTCTAGTAAGATTTGTAATATGAATACCTTTACGTTTTGCAGAGATATAAGGGGCCATTCTTGGGTTCCATTTTCTAGTACCATGACCAAAATGAACTCCCGCTTTCATCATCTCTTCTAAATTAATGTTCCAATATCTTTTTATCATTTCTACCCACACTTCCTCTCTCTCTCTTTCTTTTTCAAACAAAGAAAAAGAGAGAGGGGGTACCCTGAAATAAATAATTGTTCCGATGGAACCTTATCTTTTCCCGGAGATTGGATGTTGCTATACGATCCAAGCGATTAATTTCATTCTATTCCTTATTTTCTTTATTACTATTAATAAATCACATGGAACAAATCACAGGACTACGATTAATTAAAATAAAAGGATGAATCCGCTCTTAGGAATCATTAAATCCTAGAAATGATTATTCTGATGTATCATAGAAATTTCTTGAAATGCAAGAATCAAATAACTCTCTGTGGTGGAATAAAATATCTCTATCTCTAAATTCCCCCTCGAATAAATTCTTCTTTTTGCTGTTCAAAGGCATCTTTTTATGTTTCCTTGAGCCTTGCACGAATCTTTTGAATCCGGTACCAACGGGTATCATACCGCCTAGAACAACGTTTTCTTTTAGGCCTTTCAACCAATCGATACGACCGCGGAGAGCAGCTTTTGCTAAAACGCGAGCAGTTTCTTGAAAACTGGCCTCGGATATGAAACTTTGAGTATTCAAAGATGCTCTCGTTATTCCCAATAATACGGGTCGGTAACAGATGGCTTCTTCCAAAGCGCGTCCCGTTCGTTCTGCTCGGAACAATCCAATTAGTTCTCCGGGTGAAAAAACATTAGACATTCCGTCTTCTGAAACCAATACTTTTGATGTTATTTGCCGTACAATAATTTCTATATGCCTATTATGGATCTGCACCCCTTGAGATCGATAAACTTTTTGGATCTTATTAACCAAAGAGATACGACTTTGCACTATAGTTAACTCAGCACCAATCAAGAATCCCCAAGGAATTCCAAGAATTCTTGTTATACACTCGTTCCAACCCTCAACTCTCTTTTCTAGGTTTATCGATATTGAATCAATTGAACGCACTTCTAACACTTGTTCCACTTTTGGAAGACCCTGCGTTATATCACCAGATCTCGATTTTTCATATATAAATGTAACTAATGTAGCTCCTTCGTAAAGGATTTCTCCATAATGGCCATGAACGGTTGCTCCTGGAGTGGCCAAATAAGGCTTAGCCGATCTTATTACTACAGAGTCAATGTGAACAATTATAACTTGACCCGATTTTAGATGTGGTCCGCTTTTGGCGATACATACATTTTCACAAATAAATTGTCCCAGTCTAATTATTGGGAAGAAAGATTCACAATAATTAGGATGATAATTATGATGGAGAAAATACCAATTCAAAGTGAATGGATTCAAAACACTCTTACTGCGTGGATTGGGATTAACAATTCTCCCGGTTTCATCCATTAAATAATATTTAAGTACTTGAAAAGTCTCTTTTAAATTGTCAAGTTTCAAATATTTAGTTATGGAGATCTGATTATGAGTTATTAAATTGAAATGGTTTAATAAATAAAAATTCGCAATTTGAAGGGCTGTTCCTAAAGGGCCCAACGAATTTCGAATTGAAATTATAGGATCTCTTTTAATTGATTCTTTTATTACATTGTGATGTTTTACATCATTGAATGCATCCATTCGAAAACAATTAGATGATGACAAAATTAGCAAAGATTGACATTCCTTATTTCTATTCAACAACGTACTAATAGTTCCGTGATTTTGTTTAAGTGATTGTTGAATCCTTGCCTTGGAATAACTGGGATAAAATGGATTAATATTGGTGGGATCTGATCCATTATTAGAGATCGGTCCTAAACCTGATGGATCATTCCTTTTTCTAGTTCTACTACTGATATATGAAATTTTGGATTTCAATAGATTGATTCTTAGGAAATCACGAATCAGACCATTTGTGCTTACTTCAACAAAAGAGGCGCGGGCCTCCTCGATAGAAGAACTTTTTTTGTCTTGATCCCAATTCAAGACTAAACAAGTACGAACTAATTGAATACTTGTGTCAGAAATTCCGCGAATTGGTTTACTATTTCCATAAAGAATATAATTGACAACTCGAAGTTTCAGATTATCCTTTTCCTGCAATAGATCCTCGGGGAAAAGTGTTTCTAAATTGATACCGTTCGCTATCTCATATATGATTACTGGTCGAACCAAAACTAAATACTTTTTTTTGGTAGGTGTGATTCGTTGGATATAGATCCAATTTTTCACTTTTTTTGATTCCTTAGAATTTGTTTTTAGCGGTCCTGGTGGTATCAAGATACCACTATGTCGGGATATCTTATCTGTCTCTCCCGGAAAATGGATATCTCCCGAAAAGATTTTAAGTTCGATTTTTTTTTTTTTTCTCTCCACTCGGACCAATCCGCCCCCTCGACTTCTTGTATTTAAAGAAATTTGTGTATCTACTCCAACGATACTATTATTCCGTACCATTAGGGAAGAAGATTCGGGTAAAATATACACTTCCTCGGGAATGAAAAAAAAGCGATCTACTTGCAGTTGGTATTTTGGCTTAAATTCTTTGACTCCCCGATACTCAATCAAATCTTCTTTTTTGACGATTGAATGCACCCCCATAGCCCCATATTTAGTAATTCCTGAACTCTTTCTTTGGTATTGGGGATCGTCGAAATAAGAAAAAACACTATTTCTACGGAAAATACCATTTATAGGTATTTCAATCGAGATAGTGGAGTAGGTCATTTGTTCTTTCTCTCGTTCTTGAATTGATTGAAATGGAATAATTAATTTATTTCTTCGCCTCTTTGCCAATAAATCAGAATTATCATAGAGAATAGGAGGATATAGGAGATTACAATGACCAGTACATATGATTCGATTAAGTCCTGAATAATCAGGAATCCTACTTTCTTTTTTACCCACTAAATCTGAACTAAAGAATAGGTGTTTAACTTGATCATTTTTTAGGGGATCCTTATTTAGGGAAGGACTAGAACTCTCTCTTCTTTTGACAGAAAGAGAATCGAGGTTCATTTGGTCTTGATCCTTGTGTAGTGAAAAAGCACCTATACTGGATCTGCACGAACATCCTGATAATATCCATAAATGGCTTGTTTTTGGTAAGAGATGGACATTGCTATATGTAAATTCGGGCGCATGGTATACATGAGTACTCCAGTGCATTTCCCCCTCTGAATCGGAATAAATATGTTTTCGAACCTTCTCTTTAAAATTCAAAGTGTATGTTCCCGTCCGAATTTCAGCAATCACTTGTTCTGATTCTACATATTGATCATTTTGAACTAAAAGGAAACTTTTTTGTGGAATAGGCACATTATGTATAATATCTTGACTCTCAATAGTTACATACAAGTCTATATAACATAGAAAAGCAGGATGCCCATGCCGTGTACGTATGGGATGAACCAAATCGTCATTAAATTTTATTTTTCCATTAGAGGGGGCTCGTACATGTTCTGCAGTACCCCCTGTGAATACTCCGCCGGTATGAAACGTTCTTAATGTTAGTTGAGTACCTGGCTCCCCAATGGATTGACCCGCAATAATACCTACGGCTTCTCCCAATTCGACTAGATCGCCATGAGTAGGACTCCGGCCATAACATAATCGACAGATCCAAGACGTACTCCTACAAGTAAAGGGAGTTCGAATAGATATTGTTTGTGTTCGAAAGGTTATGAATCGATTGGCAAGTCCAATCCCAATATCTTGATTTCGAATGGCAATACATCGTAGACCCATATATATATTGTCTGCTAATACACGACCAATTAATGTTTGAATAAAAATTCTTTCCGACATCATCCCATTTCGAGGACTCACTGGGATCCCTCGGGTAGTGCCACAATCTGTTCTACGTACAACAATGTGTTGAACTACTTCAACAAGTCTACGTGTAAGATATCCAGCATCTGATGTTCGTACAGCAGTATCAACAACCCCTTTTCGGGCTCCATAACAAGAAATAATATATTCTGTTAAAGACAGTCCTTCGCGTAAATTGCTTTGAATGGGTAAATCAATCATTTGTCCTTGTGGATCCGACATTAATCCTCTCATACCAACTAATTGGTGCACTTGAGATGCATTTCCCCTAGCTCCCGAAAAAGACATTATATGGACTGGATTAAAGGGTTCCGTCATCCTAAAATTAAGATTCATTTCTTGTCGCAAATATTCACTTGTAGCATACCATATCTCAATAGATTGGCGTAATTTTTCTACCGCGTGTACATTTCCATAATGATAGTGTTTTTCCAAAATCAAACTTTGTTGTTCAGCATCTTGGACTAGCCATCCCTTAGAAGGTATTGTTAAAAGATCATCAATTCCTAATGAAATGGATGTAGCAGTGGCTTGCTGGAAACCCAGAGTCTTTACTTGATCCAGGATGTGTGATGTATATGCCATTCCAAAATGATCTATTAATCTGCTAATAAGTCGTTTAATGGCAGTTCCATCTATCACTTTATTGTGAAAGACCAGATTGGCCCGCTCGGCCATAAGTACCTCCATATTCCGCTTAGTAGGGTTCGACAATGGGTTTGAGTCAATGATTGGAAACTTCCTTTTCTCGATCTTGATTCGCATAGAAATTCAGAATTCATGCCGGTGTGATAGAATTACTTAGCTTAGATCTCTATAATTTAATTAGATACCATCTGAGGAGGCTTGGCAAAACCCTTGTATAGCTTCTTCGATTTCGCGATAAAGAGAAATATGACCAACAGTAGTTCGAATGTATATACAAAGAATTTCTTTTTTTATATTTCTTACTATTAGATAGTGTTCATAAATCTCATGATAGGTACCCGCGGATTCATAGTGAACTTCGATGGGAGCTTCTCTTGAAGCAATAGTGCGTTGATCTAGTTGCCATCGGAGCCACAAAGCACTATCTAAATTGATTCTTTTCTGCCGATAAGCGCCAATTGCACCATAGGAATTATAAAAAAAAGGTTCTTTTGTATATTTTTCGTTATTGTCTGCAATTCTTTCATTTTGATAATTTCTGCGATTACATGGATTATACCTATTTTCAAAAATACCTCGACGATTTCCGCT